GAGTAACGACAGCAAGTGATTGAGTTCAGTAGTTCCTTGTATCAAATTATTGACTCTAGAGATATGGTAATATGGAGAAGACAAAATTGTTTCAAGCACCAACAGAAGGGGAAGCGCCCCTTCTTTTCTTTCAAAGAAACAAAGGGGGGAGGACGGGTTATTCACATTTCATTTGATGGTCAGAGGCAAATTGAAAGCTAAGCAGTGGTAATTTTAACGATTCCCCGGGGGAAAAAGAGAGATGTCTCCTACGTTACCCATAATATGTAAAAGTATATACGTAATTTCATAGAGTCAGTCGGTCTGAATGCTACATGAAGAACATAAGCCAGATGATGGAACGCGAAGACCTAGGATGTATAAGATCATAGCATGAGTGAAGTGATTCGATAGATTTGTATTCTTATATATCGAATCATGTGGTAAGGATATCTCTAATAACTGTACCATATGTATAAGATTCATCTGTATCGATATCATCATCTACATCCAGAAAGCCGTATGCTTTGGAAGAAGCTTGTACAGTTTGGGAAGGGGTTTCTTTTAATTGAGCAAAAAGAAGAATCTACTTCAACCAGGATACCCTTAGGCACGGCCATACATAATATAGAAACCGCACCTGGAAAGGGTGGGCAATTAGCTAGAGCAGCGGGTGCTGTAGCGAAACTTATTGCAAAAGAGGGGAAATCGGCCGCATTCAAATTACCTTCTGGAGAAGTCCGTTTGATCTCCCAAAACTGCTCAGCAACAGTCGGACAAGTGGGCAATGTTGGAGTGAAGCGGAAAGATTTGGGTAGAGCCGGATCAAAACGTTGGATAGGGAAACGTCCTGTAGTCAGAGGAGTGGTTATGAATCCTGTAGACCACCCCCATGGGGGTGGTGAGGGGAGATCCCCAATTGGTCGAAAAGCACCCACAACACCTTGGGGGTATCCTGCACTTGGAAGAAGAACTAGAAAAAGGAAGAAATATAGCGAAAATTGGATTCTTCATCGCCGTAGTAAATAGGCTAAAGAGAAAACTTTCATTTCTTTCATCGTCATCGTCGTTAAAACAAAAAAATAAGGAGAAGCAATGAATCGACTCAAATCAAGCGTAGTAGTCACCTGTACCCGTATTTTAAAATTCTCAGTCCAAGCCTATAATAAGTACAGACAGATGCTCATTACGCGATTCTTACCTCATGCAAGCAAACCTAATCTCGACAAAAGCTGGATGCCTGACCGGGATCATAGCAAATGACACGAGGCCCTTCCTCAACCAGGCTTTGATCACATTGAACAGGGTGGGTTAGAATTTGCGCGAAAATGCTTTGAATACCCTAAGGGCCTTTGACAGTCGGAATTTTTTAGGTAGACGACCATGTTGTAAAATTCATATCATTTCATTTATTTCCAAGTAGTCTGTCTACATCTCGTAATAATTACTATCTGTGCAATGTGCTTTGCTCTTTTGGTCGGTTGGATATACATCATCGATTGTATCATCAAGTATATTAAAAACCATCGCAAGAGTAATGAGGCAATTCGAGTACTTTTGTCTATTTTGGTATGGGCTATCGTGACAATACTCGCTGGCTTATGCGTACTGCATTTGCTAGGGATTCTTTGAAAATTTTTTGAATAGACGACCTAGGAATCGGTCGTATTACTCTGAATTTTTTTTTTATGCAATAAGGGTTCTTTCCACTTGGTTTCATGGACGTTGACAAGATCCTTCCATTTAGCAGCACCTTAGGATGGCATAGCTTTGAAGTGAAGGGCGAGGTTCAAAGGAAGAAAGTACGGTGCTAGGCACCCAGAGACGAGGAAGGTCATAGTAAGCGACGAAATGCTTCGTAGAAAGAAGTGTATTATTTTATAGTAATACAATTTTGAATTACTCCGTAATTTCGAATGTCCCGATCAGTTAAGAAAACCCCTTTTGTGGCTTCTCATTTATTAAAAAAAAATAATAAATTGCGTCGTTAATAATTTAATAAAGAACTCCATTTTATCGTTGATTAAGGTATAAACCATATGACAATAACAAGAATCACAGAAAAATGTACTCAATTCCTCTTTTTTTCCCAAGATATCCTCCTTAAATTTGCCTCTCCCATAAGGTGGGAATCTCTTGCAACCCAGTCCCCGGAATTAGAAGCAAAAATCGCGAGATTTTTCTATAATTGCGTAGTATTTCTTATTAAAGGACGGATTTATAATCCTAAATTGGACGGATAGAAACAAGAAAAAAAACCACCAAATAGCGATAGCAATACAAAGAGACGAGCTTAGGCAGGGGATAGCTAATACTAGGTATTTTGATTTCACCTTACTTTACACTAAACATAAAATCGAAGGGTATCTACAGAAGTCTCAGCTATACGTAAATATATTTCTATGTCTGCTAACAAAGTAAGAGGAATGATTGATCAGATTCGTGGACGTTCCTATGAAGAAAGACTTATGATACTCAAGCTTATGGCTTATCGAGAATGTTATCCAATTTAAAAATTAAT